ATTTCCTATTTTTTTCCTTTACCTTTAATTCAATACAATATTGAATAATAGGAGATTCAAAATGTGAGTCTCTTTCTCGTATACATTCTCCGTCACATTGTCGGAACAAAACTATTGGATGTGTCAATATGGAACTATTTAGTATCTAACTAATTATAAAATAAAGACATGATTTGGTAGATCTATAAATCTGATATTATGCAGATAGAAATTTATCTTGTTCTGGAATCAAAGGGAGATGTCTCTTATTTTGTGAAAATTTGTATCTATGTAGGAACGGAATAGCAATTTATTCCTGCGGAACATCTAAGAACAAGAAAAAAAATATTTTTAATCGGAAATAGCGACAAATTCTTGCGGAAGCCAAAGAAAGAAAATAAAAAAGACCCGCTGTTCCAATTTCATCTCTATTGAATTTGAATATCAGAGTAGTGGATATAGTCATGATTCAATGGGTCAAGTCCACTTACTTTTATTTTAGTGATTTCTAATCTTTAGAATGGATTTGATTGACATAATGTAAAGTAGGAATATTTGGTAATGAAAGATATGACTTATCATTATTCTCATTATGAATTCTCATTCTAATATAATGAACAAATGTTAAACTTTATAACTCTCCTATAACATAGTTCATTAGAATGATAACTTATTCTATACAGTTGCTTACCAAAAAGAGAAATAGTATCTCTATTCTCCGCTCAAATATGAATACTAAGACTTGAGTTTTATGAAACAACCGAAAGCCCCTTATCGGATTTGAACCGATGACTTACGCCTTACCATGGCGTTACTCTACCGCTGAGTTAAAAGGGCCGCTTTGATTAAATTCCGGAATGTGTGTGGATAAAATATATCCATGTACATTACATATTATATATGGATGGATAATAAGTACATGCAATAGCCTCATAGCGGCTGCTAGTGGCCCAAGAATTGTGATTTAACTAGTGAGTATAGGGTCAAAAAATGGGTTTATTGATATTACATTTGATAAATATGAATTGTTTCAAGACTGGGCCTCATTACTTTTTAATTGACTACCATCAGAAGTAAATTCACTTGATTGATTGATACATATAACAATCGGGATAGACCCATGATATTTCATCGAATCATGTGATGAAAAGATTCTACTTGTCTCCGGAACCGGAAAAAATAATTTTTGATAACTTGTTGATCCCCTCTTTCCAGATTTCTCGGTTGTTTGGTAATTTCCTGGTTTAGTTTAAGATAGAAATAGGCATATTCCATCTTAACAATGAATGAATCCATGACTGAAAGTGGAAGAAATTAAGTTTAATCCTTTATTCTAGCCGAAAACTATTGATTTTATAGAAATTTTTCATTATTTATTAAATAAATTTATTAAATAATGAAAATTGAATATTAATAGAAGAATGGCGATTCAAATGTATTTATATATTATATTTATAAATTATAAATATAAAATATAATAAATCCAAAAATTCTATAGAATCATGAAGAGGGAAAAATCCGTCGGATCTAGTCATACCATTACATTATATTGACAATTTCAAAAAACTGTTCATACTATGTTCATGGTATGGTGGCGGTCGGGCAAGCATGCCCCCATCGTCTAGTGGTTCAGGACATCTCTCTTTCAAGGAGGCAGCGGGGATTCGAATTCCCCTGGGGGTAGGGTACTACGAAAGGAAGTTGATCATGGATTATCAATAGGTCGAAAATTGATTTATCCGGGGTCGATGCCCGAGTGGTTAATGGGGACGGACTGTAAATTCGTTGGCAATATGTCTACGCTGGTTCAAATCCAGCTCGGCCCAATAATTCGCTAATCCAAAATGAAATTATATAACCCGTTTGTTTTCCAGAAATGCCTGATACAGAAGAATAAGAACAATTGTGGAAGCATAAGAAAAATAAAACTTTCTGAGATATCCCTACTTTAGATTTTGGATTTTTTTGTTATAAATGTTATCAAAAATGCGGATCTTCTTAATTATCTAGATTCAGATTAGGATCTGTAAGTATAAAGAAGTATAAAGTCTTAGGAAACGAGTAAATAAAAAAGACTCTTTTTTGATTTCATTGAAAGATGTATTTTCAATTGATTTGGCAATAAAAAAAGAATTACTATTAATTCATGTCACTCTTACTAAACCATAGGATATAATATCCATATATCACCCGCGCCTCGGTTATAACAGGGTAATTAACGGAGATCATACGAATAGATATTCTATACACCTAAATTTACTTGGGATTGTAGTTCAATTGGTCAGAGCACCGCCCTGTCAAGGCGGAAGCTGCGGGTTCGAGCCCCGTCAGTCCCGGCGGACCCCATAACTCAAATAATAAATGAATCTCTTCTTTTTATTTTCTAAACTAGATTAAAAGGGGGACAAAGAGCAGAATTTTATTCCCAACGCGGATCCTTATTTATTTTTCATTAAACCAATCTCCATTATTTGAACTAGTATTGATTGGTGGGAGAGAGACATCATATGTAATCTCAATTACTTTGACACAATTTATATCTTATATCATTGAAGAAAGTACATTTGATGGAATATTATATCTTGTAGAATGGGACTCATCTTTATCACACTTCTTTTGTCTTCCAAGACAATTAGAGCATGAAAAAAATGAAGTTTCGAACTTAACTCCGTCCTTATTTCCATTTAACTTCGATGGTTTTGGGGGGTTTGTAACCAATGGAAGTGGAAACGCGGTTAGATGATACTTCATTAGATGGTTGTACCCGAAGTAGGTTATAGCAAAGAATGGGAAAAAATTCAAAATACAGGAATTTCAGATTGGATTAGAAATCAAATTTTCGATTCGGTATGGATAAAGGATCTTCCTATGTTATACTATTCAATTCTCGACAATGAATCGCAGCTCCGATATTTTATTGTTATTCATTATATTGAGCCGATTTGATATCATCAAGATGTAATTCATCCCATTTGAATTTACGGGTGAAAGATTTCTTATCTCTATGGGGCTCTATGGGATGAAATCCCGAGTTATTGCGAAGTAAAAAAAAACGAAGAGATTATGGAAGTAAATATTCTTGCATTTATTGCTACTGCACTGTTCATTCTAATTCCTACTGCTTTTTTACTTATCATATATGTAAAAACAGTCAGTCAAAATAATTAATTTGAATGAAACTTGACTTCGTAGTTCTTATCAATGATTGAAGAAATGAAATCCAAATAAAGGATTCCAATTTTGCGTTTTAAATGAAATGATGGGGATGGGATCAGCAGTATTCTATGAGATCCGATAGTAATGGGAGATCCGATAGTAATGGTAGAAAGAAATATATGACTCTTTCTACCATACTATTTATTATATTTTATTATATTAGTATTATTTAATATATATAAGGTGTACTCTATAAAGATAGAGACCTAAATATAGATCAATTTAAAAGCAAATATGTATATTCATCTATCATATATGTAGATATCAATTACATATATGTAATGCACATAGCATAGCACTTCAATTCTATTTATTTGCTTCATCTATTTGATTGGTTTACAATCAATTTGAAAAAAAAAGGATCCTCTGTTCCTCATTGTCTATAGAGAATTCTGGTAAGAGCGGGTTCATCAAAATCGAAAGTTTCGGAAGAATTTTGTTGAAAGAAATTTCCTATCATCTGTATTTTTCTTAGTTTCTAATCTAAATACGAACACGAACATTGGATGGGAATCCGTCAACTATCTCTTTGACTTTGATTGATAGGGGTATTATTTATCTAATACATTACTCCTACATTACTCCACTGGAATTCAAGATGAATAATATTCATTTCATTATTATTTATTCGATAATAAAAAGTGCTAACTAAATTTCGTAGTATCCTTAGACTTAGAGTCCACTTCTTCCCCATACTACGAGTGAAAGGGAAAATGTAAAGACTACCATTAAAGCAGCCCAAGCGAGACTTACTATATCCATGTAAATTGTGTCCCCTACCTCTATGAATATGAAGGAATTATTCCATTATTGCTCACTCATAATAGTGGAATCAATGGTGCAGAGTCAAAAAAAAAGGGGGGGTTCGGTTCTGGACCAACACTATTGATGAACTAATCCAATAAATCCACTTACAACACGTTCTTATAGGATTTCTCGTAGAATCTAGAAACATTAAGTCCAAGAAAAATAACAACAAGAAGTGACACTCTTAGAAGAGTCAAGGGAATGTTATTAATCGAACATGTAGGATAATCCAACCTAGTGTTTCTTTTTTTGTCCTTTATAAGTAAAAGGCCTCTTAATATGGAAGTAAGACAAGATAAGATTGCTATCCATCACATAACTCGATTTCCCATTTGATCGAATCCTTACCCTCTCCTGATTGTTTCAAAGAAACAATCATAAAACAGCCCATTCTTTACTAGGGTTACCAAAAATAAAATCTTTATTTTTGCACCTTTTAAATTTTTAAATAAAAAAAATTAGGATAAATATAATAAATATATAAAAAAAGCTACAATTTAATATTGATTGAATGCTTGAGCATTCAAAGACTCTCGTGAATCTGTATACAAAGTATCTTCCACCCAATTACTAACCAATTAGATTCCCCCTCCGGCTATCCAATCCAATTCCTAATTCAAAGCATAATTAGTGGACACTACATTAGTAGTGGAAGGGTTATCAAGACTTACCGATTCCCTTCCACTACTCTAATCTTTCTTTTGTTGATCAGGCGACACCCGGATTTGAACTGGGGAAAAAGGATTTGCAGTCCCCCGCCTTACCACTCGGCCATGCCGCCAAAACGATACAAAATAGATGAAAATCTACCCCTTATTCTTATATTTAATTTATACTTACATCTTGAATTTTTTTTTATAAAAAAAATTCAAGATAAATTGGAACCATTAACTATTGAACTATCGGCTGTGAATTCCTGAATGATTCTTGGTTTTGAATCTAAAATTGGGTTTATTTCCATAATTACATAAGAAAAAAAAATGGATACATAACTAATC